AGGAAATATAGAATAGCAGTAACATTTAAATCTATTTGATTCTTTATCGGATCATAAAACCCAACTTTCCGAAGATCTCTTCCTTCTCTTCGGGACCGAACATCAATTGCAACGATTCGATAGACGGCTCAGTGGGATAGATGTAGATGAATAACCCCCCTAGAAACGTATAGGAAGTTTTCTCCTCGTACGGCTCGCGAAAAAATGATTCTAAGTTCTATTTATGTATAGAATTACATACAATCACAAATGGGTCTATAAAATGGTTAGATGAATTAGATTATGGTTTAAATCCCTCTTTTTTTTTTATTTTTACTTCCTGAAAAAAAAATCATTTGTACTCATAACTCAAGTTAGATAACTCTCAAATGGCTCAAAGGAAAATTTTTACGCATTTAATTTATTGAGCGGTCTTTAAACCCCCTTTCTTTTTGTTTGTTTCGTTTCAAATCGATTTTAATTTTTATTATGGTCTAGTTATAGAAACAATGGAAAAGGTATTTTCTTGTTTTGGGATCCTTTAATCTTTGTTTTAAATCATTGGGTTTAGACATAACTTCGGTGATTCTTAATCTTTTCAAAATGGCAGCAACATACCCTTTTTTTGCGATTGATTTATAGTAAAAGTAAGAATCATGGAAAAGGTTGATTCTCATGTAATACACTTTGTATGAAAAGAGTTTTTTCAATTCCAAGAATTTTTTATTAGATTAGAAACGTGAAACCCTTTCAATTTCTCTATCGAAGATATACTTACGAAGTTCTTCCAATTTATTGATTGACATTAACCCTAGATCTTTGCCCCTGAGAAATGAATCAATACTTTCGACCCGAGCTCCATCATGGACTATTTACATTACAACCCAACGAGGTTTCTAGTAAAACAGAAGAAATATAAATGATGTCGAGCCAAGAGCACCTTCATCCTTATATAAAATGGTGGATGTAAGTCCACAACGGATCATGTCTTTCAAGCCGCACGTTGCTTTCTACCACATCGTTTCAAACGAAGTTTTACCATAACATTTCTATAATTTGGAACCGGTATGGAATTGATTCAATTATGGAATCGTGAATAATCATTGGTTCATTCGGTACATAGTAATCTATCACCTTTCTTCTAGATAGATGGATAGAAATATTTCTGAAGAAGTTTTAGCACGAATTCAACATAACCCTAATTTTATCGTTATAGTATAAATGCAAGATTTTTTTAATTGTCAAAATCAATTATTAGATTCTAAAATAGAAATAAAAAAATGAATAACTTAATTCTTTTTGAATATCTACAAATAACTCAAAAATATAGATTCACCAACCGCGCACACCTTTAAACTTTAAAATATAAAAGATTTCATTCATAAAGAATCATGAAAATGAATGAGTTTATAATTAACTTTCCTACTTTGATATTATTATTATTTGAATAAAGTTTTAGAGTACGAATCAAATTTGATCATCATAAAAAATTTCTCTATTTCTTTTGGAATTGAATCACCAATAATTCAAATTTAAAGCCAATAAACGTATCAAACAACGAATCAATAAATAAAATTTGTTGTTTATTTTTATGAAATAAATAAAAAAGACTGATGGTAGGGAAGATTTTAGTCCTTATTCTTTCGATTCTTATTTTATCAAATAGCTAAAAGAATAGTTCCTATCTATATCTATCAGATAGATTGAACGATTGTCACTCTTATAGATATCTATGTTAGATATTGTTAGATATTGAGATTTTCATTTTCAATTTAAGAAATCACAAAATTCTTGTTTCACAACGAAAAACGACGCTCAATGAAATAGAACAATAACAATATATACATATAGACTATGCATTTCCTCATTTTATATACGTATTTTCATATTTTGTTTAACTTGATATTCGGTAATCTTTCTATAAGTCTATAAGATTGTCATAAAAGAAATAAAGGAATGAAAGTAAAGTGAATAGAATGAATGAATCCATTTATCTCAATTTTCCCGCTCCTTCCATCGATTTCTAATTATTCATTAGAGTCAAACACGAAATACCTAAAGGTTCAAATAAACTAGATCGCGTAATTTGATTGTTTATTAATGAGATTTGGATAAACAAAGATATTGAACTTAATACTTGCCCTTGCTAATTAACTTCGATCTACTCCCCAAGAATGAAAAATCATAATAAATAAAAAAAGGGAGGGATACCCCCCCTTTTTCGGGATGCTGGCTATCTTATATAGGTACAAAGCCGAATAAGTATAGATTAAGTGCTTACTCCCTTTACTTTTTATTATTTTACCCTAACCGAGCCTTAAGAAAGAAGGAGATCCCCTTAATTAAATTCAATTATAGTACCGGTAACTCCTGAAATGAAGAGATGCACAAAATTAATTTTAAAAAATAGAAAATAAGATCTAAGAAAGATAGGTTCTTTCGCACAAAATGCATATGCATCATTGAAAATTCAATATCGGATGAACGGTTTTTCGAAGTAAATAACTTTCTTCAATACTCAATAGGAGCAAAGTAAACATATAATCAAAAACAAACCACTCGATTTTTTAATAAAAATCCTTGGATTGTGCTTTACATGCCTATCTTACTTGGATTACAAAGAAATCTCATTTAGGTGTCTCCACATGTCATTTGAACTCGATGCAGTTCGAGTTTGTCAAAAAAAAGATTTATTTAGAGAATAATCAGAAATAGGAATCACATTCTATTCCATATTAGACCTTTAAACATAAACAGAAAGTTGTTTACAAGAATCTTATTCTTATTCTAATCAAATTTAGATTTAGAATGAAATATGATCTGGGACGGAAGGATTCGAACCTCCGAATACCGGGACCAAAACCCGTTGCCTTACCACTTGGCCACGCCCCATTTAAATTTCTATTCGACACTAATAAAGAATAATACTAGTATTAGTTGATCGTCAATTCCGGTCCAAATATAGAATTTAGAGAATATATTCTTGCTAAGATTTTGATACGTATATAGTTAGTTAGTATTAGAATAAAAATATAGAATAAAATTTAATTTATTGATCATTACATATAATTCAATTAAGATATTGTATGAAAGCCGAATTTCTTCTATTCTATTTGAGAATGGGAGGGGTTTTGATTGGGTGAATTCAACGAAAAAGAAGAATTTTGTATACCTTACTTTCTTCATTTTTACTTCATATCAATAACTCAATCAAAATGCAATTATCTCCAAGAACAAAATGTCTGTTATGCTTAATATCTTTAGTTTGATCTGTATTAATTCGGCTCTTTATTCGAGTCATTTTATCTTCGCCAAATTGCCAGAGGCCTATGCTTTTTTGAATCCGATTGTAGATATTATGCCAGTCATCCCTCTGTTTTTTTTTCTCTTAGCCTTTGTTTGGCAAGCTGCTGTAAGTTTTCGCTGAGATCTTTAATATTATCCTAGAAAATTCATGATTTATTTCGAAAATTCTATCAATCAGAGTCTTCGAGAATATCTAATTTTGGGTATGAAATAAGATTTGAGTAATGAAAGACTCTTATGACAAAATAATTTTTATAAATTAAAAATTTTTCTATTTCTAGAAAGCGCTTCATTTCATGGTGTCAAAATAGGATATGTGGTATAAAAACAGACGATCTATTCCCCTCTTTCCCAAAAAATGATCTTGGAGATTGTGTAATGCTTACTCTCAAACTTTTCGTTTACACAGTAGTGATATTCTTTGTTTCTCTCTTCATCTTTGGATTCCTATCTAATGATCCAGGGCGTAATCCTGGACGTGAAGAATAAAAAAATTATTTGAAAATTTTGAAAGATAAATCAAATTCAAATAACAAGGTCATCGAGGGAGGCGGAAAGAGAGGGATTCGAACCCTCGGTACAAATAACTCGTACAACGGATTAGCAATCCGCCGCTTTCGTCCACTCAGCCATCTCTCCCAATTCAAAAAAAATTTTACTATGTTACATTACACATAAAGTAAGGATTAAAAAAGGCTTTCTTTCGATCTTTTTATTATAAAATAATATATTCTAATATATAGAAGAATATAGATTTAGATGTGTATCACTTTTATCAGCAATTCCATTTAGATAAAATAAAGTAAGAGCTGAAAGGATCCAATATAAAGAAAACTAAAAAAAGACTTATTGTTTTCATTTTGATCGAAGGTCCCTTTTTCTTTTACTCCCACGGCCGGGCTGGCTAGCTCAACACCTAGCCAGGCCCCTCTTTTTGTTCCAACGAATGATAGATAAAACTATTTATCGAATTTGAAAATAGAAAGACTTGTTAGTAAATTCAAACAACTCGAAAGTCTCATTTATTATTTTATTCTTTTTTTTTACTTTAACTACTTTTTTATATTTTTTAGAATACAAAATGGAATAGAATAAAAAAAAAAAGAAACTCTGGACTTTTACACAACGCATTTTTATGTTATGATTTTGGTGCTTTTAGTAAACCGTCTCTATTAAAATTACTCCAAAGGACTTCTTATTTCATTTTTAATTTAGTTATATTATTTAAATCTTCTTTTCCTGCTTTAATCCCGCAAACACGAAAAATAAAGTTAACGCTCTAATTTTCATGATTCATTTAGGATCCTATTTTGATTACGCCAAATTACTCTGTTCGACAAAAGATCCATTTGTATACAATAATTAGATTGTAGCGGGTATAGTTTAGTGGTAAAAGTGTGATTCGTTCTATTAATCCCCTTAATAGTTAAGGGGTCTTTCGGTTTAATTTATATTCCGATCAAAAACTTTTTTTCTTAAAAGGATTAAATCCTTTACCTCTCAATGACTGATTCGAGGAAAAATAGAAATTCTCGTGATTTGTATCCAAAGGTCAATTCGAAATTGAAAAATTGAATTATAAAATTGCGAAACATAATTTGTGAATTGGATTAATACTTCCAATTAAATAATTATGAATAAAGGATCCATGGATGAAGATAGAAAAGTAGATTTCTAACCGTAACTAAATCTTCAATTTTGAATTGGTAGAGAAG